ACCTATTGATAAATCTCTAACTTTAGGTCTTTTTCAAATTGATTCCACCGTGAAATAAAATATCACAACGTATCTTTCTAGGGAAGTGAATCTTCCCTAGAAAGATACGTTTATTCCAGTTAATTCTGAATCTATATTTAATATACGGATCGTGCTGAATAAATTTAAGCAAAAAAAAAAAGATGAAATCATTCCAATGGACTTCAACAAATAAAAAACTTATTTTTAGGTAAATCAATTACGAAATAAATGTTTTTGTATAATGAACAATATCTGTTTTACATCTTCTATGCGAAAATGTTCAATTTTCATAAGATCTTCTTGACTCTTATTCAAAAGGTCTAATAATGTATGTATATTGGACCTTTTGAGGCAATTATAGGTCCTCGAAGGCAATTCTAATTGGTCAATAAAAAAACATTTCAATTCGATTTCTTTTTTTTTTCTTAGTTTATCCAATCCATCATGAAAAGTGAAAAAGGGTAAAGTAACCCTATTTTGATTGTCCTCTACATTTTTATCTTGTTCTTCTGCATGTAGAAACGGAATAAATAAATCAATCAAATTACGGGAGGCTTCGTAAAGTGCTTCTTTAGGAGTTAAACTTCCATTCGTCCATATTTCGATAAAAAGTATCTCTTGTTTTTCATTCCCATTACTATAAGAATGAATACTATGATTTGCATTTCGAACAGGCATGAATACAGCATTTATTGGATAACTTCCTTCTTCAGCGTTATTTGGTGTTTTCATACGATATCCTCGATTACTCTCGATTTGTAATCCAATACAAAAATCAATTGGTTCTGTCAGGCTAGCTATATGCTGTGTAGTATCAACGATTTCCACAGAAGGTGGTGAGATGATGTCTTGAGCAGTTACATATCCAGGACCCTTGACGCAAATAGATGCGTCGCGAGTTCCATACAGATTACTTTTCAATACAATTTCTTTCAAATTCATTAAAATTTCATGTACGGATTCTTCAATACCTTCTATGGTAGAATATTCATGTGGTATCTTTTCAGATTTTGCGCGTGTAATACATGTTCCTTCTATTTCTCCAAGCAAAGCCCTTCGCATCGCAATGCCTATTGTATCAGCTTGACCTTTCATAAGCGGAGACAGAATAAAACGTCCATAATAAAAACGCTTACTGTCTTCTCTTGATTCAACACACTTCCACTGTAGTGTCCGAGTAGATACTGCTACTTCTTCTCGAAACATAGTCATATTATTTGATCCGATCATTTAATCATTTCTTTCTCTTGAAATTCGTTCAATTCTCAATTCTTATTTCTATATACGCCTTTTTTTAGGAGGTCTACACCCATTATGTGGCATAGGGGTTACGTCTCTGACAAAACTTAATAGTATACCACTTCTACGAATGGCTCGTAGTGCTGCATCTCTTCCAAGACCAGGACCCTTTATCATAACTTCTGCTCGTTGCATACCCTGATCTACTACTGTACGAATAGCGTTTGCGGCTGCGGTTTGGGCAGCAAACGGCGTCCCTCTTCTTGTGCCCTTGAAGCCGCAAGTACCGGCGGAGGACCAAGAAACAACTCGACCCCGTATATCTGTGATTGTTACAATGGTATTGTTGAAACTTGCTTGAACATGAATAACCCCTTTTGGTATTCGACGTCCAGTCTTACGTGAACTAATGCGCCCACTCCTACGTGGGCCAATTCTTGTTATGGTTTTTGTCATATTTTATCATCTCCTAAATATGAGTCATAAATATACGTATATTTTATTTTCATGTCAAAATGGGTCCTTTATTTGTTTGTGTATTGAGTCCTTCGGAGAGTCTCTTTTAATAATTAATAAAAAATTTATCCCTGTCTCTGTTTATGCCTCGGGTTGAAACAAATTACTATAATTCGTCCCCGCCTGCGGATAAGTCGACATTTTTCACAAATTTTACGAACAGACGCCCTAATTTTCATATTTGTTTCTCCTTAATTTTATTTTTATTTAAAATCTACTCCTCCGAAGAAAAGAAAATAAGTCTCTTGAAATTTTTAACCTCCAATTGTATCCGAACGAGAGGAATGTTGAAAAGTCACTACGAACCCGAAACATACCATTGGAAAGTGATTCAGTAATTAAACCCTCATGAATCCATTTTTTTTCTTTCATTCCAGGTAACCCCTTTAATTATCAACTCATGGAGTAGGAGTGATATTAGACAACCCTTCCTCTTAAAAAAAAAAAAAAATAGGAAGTTTTCCTACGGATGCAATTCGTAGATCATAAAGATCACCATATATATAACAAAATTTCTCCCCCGATTCCTTCTAGTCGAGCCTCTCGGTCTGTCATTATACCGCGAGAAGTCGAAAGAATTACAATACCCATTCCTCCTAAAATCCTAGGAATTCGTTGATGGTTGGAATAGATTCGTAGGCCGGGTCGGCTGATACGTTTTAAAACAGTTCTATATGGCCCTTTTCTATTCCTTCTATGTCGCAGAGTTGAAACCAAGAAATATTTCTTGCTTACTCGATGTTTTCTCACATTTTCGATAAAGCCTTCGCGTAGAAGTATTTTAACAATGTTTTCAGTGATATTTGTAGATGCTATTCGAACCGTTCCTTTTTTATCCATGTCAGCATTTCGTATAGAAGTTATTATTTCGGCAATAGTGTCCCTACCCATGATGAACTATAATTATTGGTGCCTCCGGGTTTTTATATAATCAGCATGCTCTACTCTTTTTTTTTCATGAATTATTAAAGGTATATGCGTGAGAAACAATCTACTAATGTAATGCATTCTACTAATTAATGGAATCTAATTCAGTTCAGATATCTTACTATGAACCTCCCTTTTTTTATGTTTTATTATGTTTTCATCTATTAGTATTTATTTAGAATCTATTTATAATACCTCAGGAGCTAATGAGACTATTTTAGTAAAATTCAACTGTCTCAATTCCCGAGCGATCGCACCAAAAACTCGAGTTCCTTTGGGATTTCCTTCTTGATCAATGACAACTGCTGCATTGTCATCATATTGTATTATCATACCATTGTCACGTTTGAGTTCTTTACATGTACGTACAATTACAGCTCTGATCACTTCTGATCTTTGTAGAGGCATATTGGGAACTGCTTCTTTGATTACAGCAACAATAACGTCACCAATATGAGCATATCGGCGATTACTAGCTCCTATGATTCGAATACACATTAATTCTCTAGCCCCGCTGTTGTCCGCTACATTTAAATAGGTCTGAGGTTGAATCATATCATTCTTATTATTTTTCTCTTTTTTCTTTCAATGCTAACTAACTAAAGGGCGAAGAAAAAAAGAAGAAAGATTGTTTGTCCAGAAATAAAAAAACTGCGGTTTTTTCATCACAAGGCCCCTTTCCTTTCGTTCCATATCCCTATCCCGCAATAACGAATTGAGTTCGTATAGGCATTTTGGACGCAGCTATAGAAATAGCTTCTCTGGCTACAATTTCTGATACTCCACCCATTTCATAAAGTATTCGACCCGGTTTAACGACGGATACCCAATATTCGGGAGATCCTTTCCCCGAACCCATACGTGTTTCGGTAGGCCTTACTGTAACAGGTTTGTCTGGAAATATACGTACCCATATTTTTCCACCACGACGCGCATATCGTGCCATGGCTCGTCGCCCCGCTTCTATTTGTCTAGATGTGATCCAAGCGGGTTCAAGTGCCTGAAGGGCGTATCCGCCGAAACAAATTCGATTGCCTCGATAAGATATTCCCTTCATTCTTCCTCTATGTTGTTTACGAAATCTGGTTCTTTTGGGGTTATAGTTGATGGTTGTTTCTCAATGCCATCTCTACTGCAGAACTGGACATGAGAGTTTCTTCTCATCCAGCTCCTCGCGAATGAAACGATTAAATAATATTGTATATATTTTGAATTGAATGAATAATGAATCATGGAATTTTTTGAGATATAATCTGTCACGTACACGTAGGAATAAAATAAAATGATAAATTCCATTTTATGAATCTTCATTTATTTTTACCTTTATTTTATTTATTTTTATTGAATTGCCCAAAACTTAGCAATCCAGTAAGGCTTTCGCGGGCGAATATTTGCTCTTTCAACATCCCTTTCATTCGTAGGGGCGTTCCATGACCTATCAGAATAAATGAATTGGTTCTTGGCTCGTTCCGCCATCCCACCCAATGAATCATTAGGATTCGTTTTCAAGGGAATCTTCCTCAGTCACAGGTTCTGTCGTTCCCATCGCTTCTCGATTAATGACTAGGCCCGAACTCTGCAATGGAGCTCCTAATAAAATTTGTTCCTGAATCAATCTTCTCAGTCTTTATTGACTCGGCGCTCTTTATTCTTTTTTATTTTTCGTATAAATTGTATTCATATTCATCGAATCTAATTATTAATTATGGACGAATACATTAATGCTTTATTACATTGCCTTTTATAAGATAGTTCATAGACCATACATATTGGAATCATATATCATTGCTATTCTTTTTCTTTCTTTCTCTCACCCCTCCATTTATCCATATCCCTTTGTTTTTGCTTCACAACCTTATAGATTGATTTTTCTTTTATGTAAAAAAAAATGCTTCAGTTGCTACAACAATATGATCAATACATCATATAGCGACTGGTTCCTTGGATCCAGATAATACGAAGCAATGAGCTGGTTATTAGTTATATAGTTATTAGTTCATACTAGGGGATGGCCCTTTGTTTTTTAATCCTAACCTAACTCTAAATAAAAAACCAACGAGTCACACACTAAGCATAGCAATTATATGGAGATGTAGTCAATCGAATTGTTATTCAACCCTATAGAATTAAGAATTCGAAAAAATTCTCATTTTTTTGATTGAACGGAAAAAAATGAACGAGTTTGTGATTTTTTATTCAATTGCCGGATGGATGGAACAGAAAGACAACGAAAGGCCCATTATTCCTCGTCTGCAAATATCCAAATTTTGATTCCTAATGCCCCATAGATAGTTCGA